TGCGACTTCCTCAGTGTTAGTAATTAGTGTACCCCTTGTATTTGCTTCTCCTGATGGTTGGTCAAATAATAAAAACGTTGTATTTTCCGGTACATCATTATGGATTGGACTAGTCTTTCTGGTAGCTATTCTGAATTCTCTCATTTCTTAAATTTGTTTAGTATTTAGTAGCCCGATACAAAATAAATAAAAAGGCCATTTCTTCGAAAAAATTGGAATTGTGAGACGCATTAAAATGCAATTTGCGTTCCGAATTGCTACCTCTTCTCTTTCATTATTATGAAATTCCATTGCCATTAGAATATTGATTGACAGACAATTAAAAAAAAGAAAACTCTAATATAATAGAAAATGAAACGGTCGACCCAGACATAGACGGTCGACCCAGGAGGATATACCCTATAAAATATATCCCGTAGCGAGCGTAGTTCAATGGTAAAACATCTCCTTGCCAAGGAGAAGATACGGGTTCGATTCCCGCCGCTCGCCAGCTTAATTTAGTAAGGTACTATGATAAAAAATTTAGTCTAGTTGACTACTTAACTACTTATATTAAATTAAGTAGGTGTTAGTCTAGTACCGTATCCCTTACTATCTTACCCTTCTTTTGCACCCCACTCAAAAAAAGGGGCTCCGGAGGCGGGAATCGAACTCGCCAACAGGGCTCCCTAAATTGGGGATTAACCGAGACAAACAACTGGCAAACTGCTTTTAAAGGGAAGGGAGGTAGACTGTGCCTTTCTTTCATTTCTTTTTTCTTTTCTGCAGGGTAGAAAGGAGCCTTGAGAGTTCTTCTTGTAGGGGCAAGTGACTTCGCAAACTGCTCCATTTGGCCCTTTAGGGCCGGGAACTAATGAATAAAAAAGGGTTGGATACCGCCCAGCCCTCTACCATATCTATACAAATAGAATAGTCCTTTTATACAGACTGCTAAGTGCGGAGACGGGAATCGAACCCGTGACCTCAAGGTTATGAGCCTCGTGAGCTACCAAACTGCTCTACTCCGCTCTGGAGGGACGGAAACTGGTGGACGAAAAAGGTTGAATACAGGACTCTACCATATGGAGCGGGCAGCGGGAATCGAACCCGCATCGTTAGCTTGGAAGGCTAGGGGTTATAGTCGACGTTGGTTGATTAGTTTTAACGTCTCTAATTCAAAACCGAACATGAAATTTTGATTTCATTCGGCTCCTTTATGGATATTCTCACCACTTAACATCTATGTCAGCTTTCCTATCTGAATGGAACCAAAGCTCTCCGCTTTCTAGATGATCCCTATAGAGTAGGAGATAGAAATTCTACTAAATCTATCTAATCTACTTACTTCGTTCCCTAATTTCATTCAAGAGATCCTGAGGAAAAGAATTAGGTTTCCACCGAGCTGAAACAATATGCTGATGGTTCTAGTAAACCAAAACTACCGTTTTTTAGCTATTTGGCTTCCATTTCCTTTTTTAACAAAAGAAGATTTAGTTACGATTGGAAATAAACTTTTTTGTATCTTCATCCATAGATCCTTTACTCATATTTTTAAAATTGGAATACTTAAAAAAATGCAAAATTATGCTTCGCGACTCTGTACTCATAATCCAATTTGTATTTTGGATGCAATTTCAATTAGTTTTTGGGTACAAATCGCGAGAATGTATATTCTTCCTCAATATGCTATTGAGAGGAAAAGGATTAAATCCTTTATAAGAACTAAAGTTTTCATCGGAATATAAAAAACTTAAGGACGCCTTAAGTATATCATTTCAAATTCAGTTATTAATAGAACGAATCACACTTTTACCACTAAACTATACCCGCTACATGTAGATTATGATACCAACGCTACCCTTTGTCAAGGGTAGCCATTCGAGAAGGAGGCTAATTCCCCCTTATTGAATCACATGGAGAAGGTTCATGACAGTGAGCTGTTGGTACTTCGATCGCGGGCCTTTACTTTAGCTTTAGGGTTTAGATAGCCCCTCTGGGATGTAAAATATATCTCTTCTCACCATCCCCATAGTGTATGAGACAAATGTATGCATTTCGATTAGGGTCGTATTCTACGGTTACGACTACAATGATCATTATTTGTTTTGCGAGGACGTAAGTGTGCCAGACTGCTCTAAGGAATAGTTTGATTATTCCTACAATATACACTAGGAGATATAGGGAGCAGCACTGCCCCCATAAATCCCTTTCTTCCTTTTCTTTTTTGTTCAATTCTGAACAAAGAAATTGGGGAAGATGTTTTCTTTCTTCCCCCACTTATCATGAAGTCCGAGCCGTAGAGAAAGAGTGAGATGCATTTTTAAAATTCATCATAGACTTTCCCTATGGCTTGAGAGAAGCAAGAAACAAAGAGTCGTAACTTAAACGGAGAAGCGGACAGGACCCGACGGATTTACCTGATGTAAAGAAGATCCTAAATGTCTCTGGTTAGTCGATCCTCTCCATTTACCAATTTCTTCTCCTCTTTTCCACTCAATTCTAGTTTATTAGATTCTTGTTTAAAAGAATCAAAGAAGATGAATAGAACTAAGAACACATAAAAAAGAGCATAGAGGACCAAGACCATTACCAAATGTTCCTCCCAAGAATCATATTGGGTATCTGTTCCCTTCCTTTTCCCGCTAGGATCGGGAATCTTATATTTTCCATATCCATATACCATCGAACCTTTAGGGTTCCAGAATCCTCCTTTTTTCCTAATCTTCGGAAACAGAAAACCCATAGCCAGGAGGAGTTAGGTATGTAGGGTATGGTTTATTATTTTTTGTTGGGCAGGCAGTAGAATAATTTTTATACTCTGCAGTATAAATTCGACTGCCCACTTTTTACAAGCAAATTGTTGCTAAAACTCCAACATAGTTTGTTCAAAATGCACCAACCAGAATCCTTGGAGAATATTCAAGTACCCCCCTTCCTTGGAAGGGGTACCTGTTAAAAATCGCTTCAACAAATCCGTCCAAAACTTTTAAGAAAAATTGAAAAGTTTTGAACTCGAAGGTTTTTCTAAGAGATGCCTGTTAAAAATAGTTTCAATTTCTCACCAAAACAGACAAGAAGTATATCACTGAAAATTAATACCCAACCATATGGGTATATGAAGAGCGCGAATTCCTTTATACCCTACCCAATTAGAATTAGAGGAAATAAAACATAAATGGAGAAAGTTCTCATCATAAGATCAGCCAATAGAAGAAAAAAGTCCCTAATTCTGCAGAACGTTCTGAGCACGTGAAAAGTCAATAGCCTAAAGATAAAAAAAAAAACAAAGTCTACCGTTTTTTTAACAGCAGCTCTTATTGCCCCTTTGGCCTTTTTTTTTTTTACCCATTGTTGTATCCGATTCAACAATTGATACATATTTGTTCTCCTCTTCTAAAAAATAGAACTTCTGGGCTTTGGTTTGGTGAGTCGTCCGAGATCGTGTTTACATACCTATGAACTTACCCTCTTCAAGTATATCGGATACTTATAAAAATTTTTTATTGTGTCAACTCTCTCTTCACGTATTTTATTATATGTATTTTTTTATATAAAAATATATGTATTTTTATATAAAAAAAAAGAAAAAACCTCTACTTTGTGCAAGTGATAAGAGAGAATATGAAATTCTTATTTTTCTTGATTTTCTCAAGATTTTGAACTCTCAAGATTTTGAACCTCGCCATGAATAAACTTCTATATCTCGATATATACATATATAATCTCAACATATATCTCTATATATACATATATTATGTACATTATGCAGTAGACTCATAATGAGAAATCAAAGTGGCTAATTTTTGAATTGAATAAAAAGCCCTTTTAACTCAGTGGTAGAGTAATGCCATGGTAAGGCATAAGTCATCGGTTCAAATCCGATAAAGGGCTTTTTATTTGGTGGTAGAGTAATGCCATGGTAAGACGTAAGTCATCGGTTCGAATCCGATAAAGTACTTTTCTACTAAATTTATTATTTATTCACTTTTTTTTCTTTGTTTTTGAAAATTTCTCTATTTTTTCTTGAATTTTATGACTTAGTGTGGGATGCATGCATTTTTGGTCTGAACGCTAAACGAAGCACGGGGTGGAAATTACAAAAAAGAAATCAAATTGGACTCTTTTTCCTGTTAGATCAATCAAATCACTACCTGTACTGAACTAATCTAGAATCCCTTTTATTAATCTATTCTTATTCTATACCCTTTAAATGAATTTCCCTAAAAAGTAGGGAATGATCCGTGAATTAACCTAACCATCAACTAAAAAAAATCCTATGAAAGCATAACGGAAAAGTAGGAAAGACTCTTTGCTTTGGATCTAGTTATACTCTTCGAGTATATTGACAATTCCAAAAAACTGCTCATACTATCATTATAGTATAATGATGAGCGGTTGTATATGGCCCTATCGTCTAGTGAAGTGATGCCCCTATCGTCTAGTGGTTCAGGACATCTCTCTTTCAAGGAGGCAGCGGGGATTCGACTTCCCCTGGGGGTAGGGAGTATTATGAAAGGAGCTTAATCATAGATTCTAAAAAACCCTAGAATAAATTCTTCCTGGGTCGATGCCCGAGCGGTTAATGGGGACGGACTGTAAATTCGTTGACGATATGTCTACGCTGGTTCAAATCCAGCTCGGCCCAAAAATCTAGGGCTTCGTGAATATGAACTAAATCCATTTGTTTTTCTTCCATAAAATAAAATGTCTGATCCATAGAAATAAAGGATAAAGCGAAAGGGGGAAATTTCTTTCTAATCCATATCTCTCTCATTCCTTTTTTACAAACAAAAGAGTTTTTCTTATTGAAATGAAAGGTGGATTATCATCCATTTTTAGCGATAAAAAATCGCGACATACTAGTTATGTCACTCTCACTATACCCACATATGATATGTGGGTATGTAGTATATGATTCGTCTATTTCTTAGAGTACGACAGGCGAATCGAATCTTCTTATGGTTCTATTTAAGAATAGGTATGCCATACACCCCGCGGGGATTGTAGTTCAATTGGTCAGAGCACCGCCCTGTCAAGGCGGAAGCTGCGGGTTCGAGCCCCGTCAGTCCCGAACTAGGGTTCAATGAATGGAGAAATTCATCTTTCCTTTTTCCATGAAAAAGGGGGGGGCAGGAGAGAAGATCAAATACCTATGGGGCACCCTTATTTCACTTTTTTTATTTCGCATTTCTCATTAAAGAGGGAGGGGAGGCCTATAGGAATTTTTTTTTTTTCACTACTCCCGGTTGATAAGGAAAGACATACATATCATACTTGGATTAGTATAATTTAGGATATTACTCTATCCTTATGATGATACCATCCTCATCTTAACTTCCTATTCGACTCTTATGGAATAGAGTACCGGTATTTTACCGAAATCCATACATAAATCGTATTCGTTTTTTCTTAGACATAGACAGTGAATTTAATTTAATATAATTAGTACTTTACTTTTTGGATTAAACAGGCCCCCTCCATTTTGTAGTTCCAACTTTGTTTGTGTATGTTCAATGACTAATTGGAAAGAATCTATCTCATTTTCATTCCATTTGCGGACTCCTTTTTTATGGATCTGTTCTCATCTTTAGACCCCAAAAGTGGATATTGATAGTAACCTAATAAAATAAAAGAAAAACCAAGCAAAGCAAACGCCCTTTTTCCTAAATTAATTAAAATATTCGATTTTTTTTATTTAAGCCCTCTTTTCTCCATCTCACTTCTACTTCTACTGCTTATTTGGATGTCTATATGACCCATAGAAAGTCGGTCATATAATACATACATACATAATTGTATGTATAACTATAAGAAAAAGGAAGGGAAATTGGATAAGATAAGAAAGATCGTGGGTTATAGATATAGAAAAGAAAAAGTGGATCTTCCTATGTTATACTATTCCACTCTCAACCATGAATTGATTTGATAGATCCGATATTCATAATATTGAATTGATTCAGTATTATCAGAATGCAAGTCCTCCCCTTGAATTTACAGGATACCCCTTTTTCCTCTCCATGGGATTACATCCCGAGTTATTGTGAAAAAAATAAAGAGGTTATGGAAGTCAATATTCTCGCATTTATTGCTACTGCACTGTTTATTCTAGTTCCTACTGCCTTTTTACTTATTATTTATGTAAAAACAGTCAGCCAAAATGATTAATTGGAATTCCAATTAATCATTGAAGAAATGAAAAAGGGATTAAATAAAATAAAAATCCAAGTCTTAAATGAAAGGATCTGGTTGGAATCATAAAGTGTGGTAGAAAGAACTACATATAGTTTTTTCTACGACACTTTAGAGTCTTTCTATTATATTATCTTGAATCTACATAGAATAGATTAGTAGATTGAAATAGTAGTCTAATTCAATTTCTTTTTTCACTGCATCCACTTAATTTCAATCAAGTCAAAATAAAAAAATCGAAGACAATTCTTCACGAAAGAATCCATGGAGGGAGAGAAAAATAATATGAGAATAGACTATAGTAAAAAGTAAAAGAAAAAAAGTAAAAGGAAAAAACCAGCGAATCTTTCATGCTTAAACATGCGGCGAGATGCTTCAAAAGAGCATAAAAATTATTCTAAGAATAAGAAAAGAATATAAAACAAATGGAAAGTGTGCGATATGTTGTGAATAGCTCCGTGGAAGAAAGTCTAATTTTCTTATGTATAGAACTTTTTTAACCATTCGTCACTTCTAGTAGAAATTTGGAATTGCTGTAATCGCTCTTTCTATTTCTATATAGTAGAATAGAACGACTCTTTCTTACAAGAGTTTCTTACAGGTACAGGAGTGAAACAAAACTAAAGAAAGAGAGAAAGAATAAAGTTTGGCAAAATGATTAATGCAAAACGATCAATTAAAGAAAAAAGTTGATACAACAATTCGACTACTCAATCAATTAGTAGTATCCCTAGAGTCCACTCCTCCCCCATACTACTAGTGAAAGAGAAAATGTAAAGACTACCATTAAAGCAGCCCAAGCGAGACTTACTATATCCATGTAAATTATGTCTCCTATTTCTATGAAGGAATTATTCTACTATTGATCAATAATCATAGTGGAATCAAGGGTACAGAGTCAAAAAGGGATTCTGCCCTAACGCTATGGATGAATCAGTTCAAGGAATTTACTCCTAACAAATTCTTATAGGATTTCTGGTAGAATTGGAGAGCATTAAGTATAAATACGATACATAGCCCTTTTCCTTAAAAAAGAGTACGGGGATGATGTCCTGAATAGAAGACGCGGGAATAGGAAGATTTTTTCTTCCTTTTGTTACCCTTTTTTTATAAGCAAAGGACGTCAGAATATACCATAAAATTAGGATAGATAAATATTTATTGGATACCTACCTTGCCTATGTTTATTTTTAACCTAAACCCTACAGCCCTTCTATCATTCTATGAAAGAATGAGGAGACTTTATCCACAACTCCGAAATTGATTTTTGATCAGCCTATTCAATCTGATTCTCGACAGAATCAGTAGCCCTTACTTTAGTGTATGTAGGTAGCATAAGATGTATGATAAATAAAATGTATGATAATTAGGAAGTCTTGATATTCCTTCGTGGAGTCCCTTCTTCAATCTTAGATTGAAAAAAAAAAGAATGCCCCTTAGGGGCCCTTTGGGATATCAAGATTTCTGACATCTTAGCCTTGTAATTTTTAATTCTCGAATCGAATCAATTAAGAATCAATTAAAATTAATAAAAGAATAAGGAAACGCAACCTCATCCTTATTGGTAGCCGTTTGGGCCACTACCGACAAAACAAACCCTAGTTTGAGGATAGAACTATGGATTCTCAAAATCCAGTATCGCCAGGCCTAGTTACTCTCTTGCCCCAACTTATGCAGGGTACGAATTTGTCGAGTTCGATCAGTACTATAAGCCTAAGTATTTTATTGATCAGGCGGCACCCAGATTTGAACTGGGGATAAAGGATTTGCAGTCCCCTGCCTTACCGCTTGGCCATGCCGCCAAAAAATCCGATCTAAAATAGAGAAAAGAGCAAGTATTCATCCAGGTTTTCTTACTAAAACCTCCTTTCTTTTATCTTGAATCTAATTCTACTTACTTTTTTCCAATCTTTTTCAAAAAATCTATTCCTGCTTTTTTTGAATCCAGTTTCGATTATTCTCCTCGATGGATTCTATCTTAAAACAAACATTGCTAACACTAGAAAACTTCCCTTTTCTTTCTATTGAGATGAAAAAAGAGAAAAAGTTGATTTCCAGTCACAGGCTGCAAAATTCAGAACAAATTGGAACCATTAACTAGAATTCTATTTTTTTTTTGAATTGCAGTAGTGAACGACTCTTAAATCGGTATTCTCTCCCCTCTTCCTTTTAATGGCATAATAAAATAGAATGGATTTATGCCTAATCCGTGTATAGGTAAACTACAGGTCCGAACAGCATTATTATCCATAACAGCATTATTATCCATGGATCCCCCTTATGTACATATCTCTATGGGGAATCGTGCTTTAATTTTTCATTGCATTAAATATCTTGAATAAAAAAAAGAAATTTGGTCTGATATAGAGTATGACCTGACCATCTTGGCCCACCCAAGTGAAATTACGATAAAAGCAGGGATATGTGGAGAGGTGGATAACTAGATTGGCATGTACTTAAAAAAGGACTTACTTTATTTTAGGATTCTACAATTAAATCCTATATTTTCTAGCAATTCTACTACTACGAAACAAAAAAGAACCCTCAAATTCTTATTCTTTTTTGAAATTCAACTAAGCGTGCTATTCTAAATCGAACTAAAGTCAAATTTTCTAGTGCTTATAAATTATTATATTATGGCTTTATCCCATTCATAGAAAGGAGATAAAATGAGAAATCTTTGCCATCCAATCTGATTAGTATCATAAAGTGTAAGTGGCAGAATTTTTTTCTAGGAATGTTTTATCAATTCATTTTCATTCGATTTGTACCCCTGGCAAATTCGAACTTTCGTCGAAATTGTCTCTATTCATATGTATGAAATACATATATGAAATATGTATGTGGAGTTCCCTAGAATTTCATGTGATTCAGTAAACAGAATATGGATTCCATAATTGCTAGATCGATCCATAGGGATTGATGAAGAGTGAGCTGATAATGGGAATTTTTCTTCGATAAACAGGAAACTTAAGATTAAGATGCTCCGGAATGGAAATGAGGGAATGTCCACAATACCCGGATTTAGTCAGATCCAATTCGAGGGATTTTGTAGGTTCATTAATCAAGGCTTGGCAGAAGAACTTGAGAAGTTTCCAACAATTAAAGATCCAGATCACGAAATTGCATTTCAATTATTTGCGAAAGGATATCAATTGCTAGAACCCTCGATAAAAGAAAGGGATGCTGTGTATGAATCACTCACCTATTCTTCCGAATTATATGTATCTGCGAGATTAATTTTTGGTTTCGATGTGCAAAAGCAAACCATTTCTATTGGAAACATTCCTATAATGAATTCCTTAGGAACCTTTATAATAAATGGAATATACCGAATTGTGATCAATCAAATATTGCTAAGTCCTGGTATTTACTACCGCTCGGAATTAGACCATAAGGGAATTTCTATCTACACTGGGACTATAATATCAGATTGGGGAGGAAGATCGGAATTAGCAATTGATAAAAAAGAAAGGATATGGGCTCGCGTGAGTAGAAAACAAAAGATATCTATTCTAGTTCTATCATCAGCTATGGGTTCGAATCTAAAAGAAATTCTAGATAATGTTTCCTACCCTGAAATTTTCTTATCTTTCCCGAATGCTAAGGAGAGGAAGAGGATTGAGTCAAAAGAAAAAGCTATTTTGGAGTTTTATCAACAATTTGCTTGTGTAGGTGGGGACCTGGTATTTTCGGAGTCCTTATGTGAGGAATTACAAAAGAAATTTTTTCAACAAAAATGTGAATTAGGAAGGATTGGTCGACGAAATATGAATCGGAGACTGAATCTTGATATACCTCAGAACAATACATTCTTGTTACCACGAGATGTATTGGCCGCTACGGATCATTTGATTGGAATGAAATTTGGAACGGGTATACTTGACGATGACGATATGAATCACTTGAAAAATAAACGTATTCGTTCGGTTGCGGATCTGTTACAAGATCAATTCGGACTGGCTCTTGGTCGTTTACAACATGCGGTTCAAAAAACTATCCGTAGAGTATTCATACGTCAATCGAAACCGACTCCACAAACTTTGGTAACTCCAACTTCAACTTCGATTTTATTAATAACTACTTATGAGACCTTTTTTGGCACATACCCCTTATCTCAAGTTTTTGATCAAACCAATCCATTGACACAAACTGTTCATGGGCGAAAAGTGAGTTGTTTGGGTCCTGGAGGATTGACGGGGAGAACTGCAAGTTTTCGGAGCCGAGATATTCATCCGAGTCACTATGGGCGTATTTGTCCAATTGACACGTCCGAAGGAATCAATGTTGGACTTACTGGATCCTTAGCTATTCATGCGAGAATTGACCACTGGTGGGGGTCCATAGAGAGTCCCTTTTATGAAATATCTGAGAAAGCAAAAGAAAAAAAAGAGAGACAGGTGGTTTATTTATCACCAAATAGAGATGAATATTATATGATAGCAGCAGGAAATTCTTTGTCCTTGAATCAGGGTATTCAGGAAGAACAGGTTGTTCCAGCTAGATACCGTCAAGAATTCCTGACTATTGCATGGGAACAGATTCATGTTAGAAGTATTTTTCCTTTCCAATATTTTTCTATTGGAGGTTCTCTCATTCCTTTTATTGAGCATAATGATGCGAATCGGGCTTTAATGAGTTCTAATATGCAGCGCCAAGCAGTTCCGCTTTCTCGGTCCGAGAAGTGCATTGTTGGAACTGGATTGGAACGCCAAACAGCTCTAGATTCGAGGGTTTCCGTTATAGCCGAACGCGAGGGAAAGATCATTTCTACTGATAGTCACAAGATCCTTTTATCAAGTAGTGGGAAGACTATAAGTATTCCTTTAGTTACCCATTGGCGCTCTAACAAAAATACTTGTATGCACCAAAAACCTCGGGTTCTGTGGGGTAAATCCATTAAAAAAGGACAAATTTTAGCGGAGGGAGCTGCTACAGTTGGTGGGGAACTTGCTTTAGGAAAAAACGTATTAGTAGCTTATATGCCATGGGAAGGTTACAATTTTGAAGACGCAGTACTAATTAGCGAACGTTTGGTATATGAGGATATTTATACTTCTTTTCACATCCGAAAATATGAAATTCAGACGGATACGACAAGCCAAGGCTCCGCTGAAAAAATTACTAAAGAAATACCACATCTAGAAGAACATTTACTCCGCAATTTGGACAGAAATGGAGTTGTTAGGTTGGGATCCTGGGTAGAAACTGGCGATATTTTAGTAGGTAAATTAACGCCTCAGATAGCGAGCGAATCCTCGTATATCGCGGAAGCTGGGTTATTACGGGCCATATTTGGCCTTGAGGTATCCACTTCAAAAGAAACTTCTCTCAAACTACCTATAGGTGGAAGAGGGCGCGTTATCGATGTGAAATGGATCCAGAGGGACCCCCTAGACATAATGGTTCGTGTATATATTTTACAGAAACGCGAAATCAAAGTTGGGGATAAAGTAGCCGGAAGACACGGGAATAAGGGGATCATTTCCAAAATTTTGCCCAGGCAAGATATGCCCTATTTGCAAGATGGAACACCTGTTGATATGGTCTTCAATCCCTTAGGAGTACCCTCACGAATGAATGTGGGACAAATATTTGAAAGCTCGCTCGGATTAGCCGGGGATCTGCTAAAGAAACATTATAGAATAGCACCCTTTGATGAGAGATATGAGCAAGAGGCTTCAAGAAAACTTGTGTTTTCAGAATTATATGAAGCCAGTAAACAAACAAAAAATCCATGGGTATTTGAACCCGAGTACCCGGGAAAAAGCAGAATATTTGATGGAAGAACAGGAGACCCCTTCGAACAACCTGTTCTAATAGGGAAGTCCTATATCTTAAAATTAATTCATCAAGTTGATGAGAAAATCCATGGACGTTCTACTGGGCCCTACTCACTTGTTACACAACAACCCGTTAGAGGAAGAGCCAAGCAAGGGGGACAACGAGTAGGAGAAATGGAAGTTTGGGCTTTAGAAGGATTTGGTGTTGCTCATATTTTACAAGAGATACTTACTTATAAATCTGATCATCTTATAGCTCGCCAAGAAATACTTAATGCTACGATCTGGGGAAAAAGAGTACCTAATCACGAGTATCCTCCAGAATCTTTTCGAGTGCTCGTTCGAGAACTACGATCTTTGGCTCTAGAACTGAATCATTTCCTTGTATCTGAGAAGAACTTCCAGGTTAATAGGGAGGAAGTTTGATCGGAATAAATATAAATTCTTTTCTTATTTATGATTGACCAATATAAACATCAACAACTTCAAATTGGACTCGTTTCCCCTCAACAAATAAAGGCTTGGGCTAACAAAAACCTACCTAATGGGGAAGTCGTTGGCGAAGTCACAAGGCCCTCTACTTTTCATTATAAAACCGATAAACCAGAAAAAGATGGATTGTTTTGCGAAAGAATCTTTGGACCCATAAAAAGCGGAATTTGTGCTTGTGGAAATTCTCGAGCGAGCGGAGCTGAAAACGAAGAGGAAAGATTTTGCCAAAAATGCGGGGTAGAATTTGTTGATTCTCGGATACGAAGATATCAAATGGGATACATCAAACTCGCATGTCCCGCGACTCATGTGTGGTATTTGAAAGGTCTTCCTAGTTATATCGCGAACCTTTTAGATAAACCCCTTAAGAAATTGGAGGGCCTAGTATACGGCGATTTCTCTTTTGCTAGGCCCAGCGCTAAAAAACCTACTTTCTTACGATTACGAGGTTTATTCGAAGATGAAATTGCATCCTGTAACCACAGCATTTCTCCCTTTTTTTCTACCCCAGGCTTTGCAACATTTCGAAATCGGGAAATTGCGACAGGAGCAGGTGCTATTAGAGAACAATTAGCGGATTTGGATTTGCGAATTATTATAGAGAATTCCTTGGTCGAATGGAAGGAATTAGAAGACGAGGGGTATAGTGGAGATGAATGGGAAGATAGAAAAAGACGAATAAGAAAAGTTTTTTTGATTAGACGCATGCAATTGGCGAAACATTTTATTCAAACAAATGTAGAACCAGAATGGATGGTTTTGTGCTTATTACCAGTTCTTCCTCCCGAATTGAGACCCATTGTTTATAGGTCTGGGGATAAAGTAGTGACTTCGGATATTAATGAACTTTATAAGAGAGTTATTCGTCGGAACAACAACCTTGCCTATCTATTAAAAAGAAGTGAATTAGCGCCAGCAGATTTAGTAATGTGCCAGGAAAAATTGGTACAAGAAGCCGTGGATACACTTCTTGATAGTGGGTCCCGCGGGCAACCAACGAGGGATGGTCACAATAAAGTATACAAATCACTTTCAGATGTAATTGAAGGTAAAGAGGGAAGGTTTCGCGAGACTCTGCTTGGAAAACGGGTCGATTACTCGGGGCGTTCTGTCATTGTTGTGGGTCCTTCGCTTTCATTACATCAATGTGGATTACCTCTAGAGATAGCAATAAAGCTTTTTCAGCTATTTGTAATTCGCGATTTAATCACGAAACGCGCTACTTCTAATGTCAGGATTGCTAAAAGGAAAATTTGGGAAAAGGAACCCATTGTATGGGAAATACTTCAAGAAGTTATGCGGGGACATCCTGTACTGTTGAATAGAGCACCTACCCTGCATAGATTAGGCATACAGGCCTTCCAACCTACTTTAGTGGAGGGGCGTACTATTTGTTTACACCCATTAGTGTGTAAGGGTTTCAATGCGGACTTTGATGGGGATCAAATGGCTGTTCATCTACCTTTATCCTTGGAAGCTCAGGCGGAAGCCCGTTTACTTATGTTTTCTCATATGAATCTCCTATCTCCCGCTATTGGGGATCCTATTTGCGTACCGACCCAAGACATGCTTATCGGACTTTATGTATTAACGATTGGAAACCGTCGGGGTATTTGTGCAAATAGATATAATAGTTGCGGAAACTATCCAAATCAAAAAGTAAATTACAATAATAATAATTATAAGTATACAAAAGATAAAGAACCCCATTTTTCTAATTCCTATGATGCACTGGGAGCTTATAGACAGAAACGAATCAGTTTAGACAGTCCCTTGTGGCTCCGATGGAAACTAGATCAACGCGTCATTGGGTCAAGAGAAGTTCCGATTGAAGTTCAATATGAATCTTTGGGGACTTATCATGAGATTTATGCCCACTATCTAATAGTGGGAAATAGAAAAAAAGAAATCCGTTCTATATACATTCGAAGCACTCTTGGTCATATTTCTTTTTATAGAGAAATAGAGGAAGCCATACAAGGATTTAGTCAGGCCTATTCATACACTATCTAAACAAGGAAGTTAGATTCGGCGATGCCCCTCCCTTTCGGGGGGCATTCCGATTTCGCTAGTATCATCATTTTTGCCGCGCGAATCCAGATTGAGATTAAGGAAAGGAAGTTAATTAAATTTTCGAATCACTGACTCAGGCCCATTGTCGAATCCTACTCAGCAATTGTCGAATCCTACTCAGCCGAAAAAGGGGGTACTTATGTATGGCGGAACGGGCCAATCTGGTCTTTCATAATAAAGAGATAGACGGAACTGCTATGAAACGACTTATTAGCAGATTAATAGATCATTTCGGAATGGGATATACATCCCATATACTGGATCAAATAAAGACTCTGGGCTTTCATCAAGCCACTACTACATCGATTTCATTAGGAATCGAGGATCTTTTAACAATACCATCTAAGGGATGGTTAGTGCAAGACGCGGAACAACAGAGTTTTCTTTTGGAGAAACACTATTATTATGGGGCTGTACACGCGGTAGAAAAATTACGCCAATCCGTTGAGATATGGTATGCTACAAGTGAATATTTGAAACAAGAAATGAATTCGAATTTTCGGATAACGGATCCTTCTAATCCAGTCTATCTAATGTCTTTTTCAGGAGCCAGAGGAAATGCATCTCAGGTACACCAATTAGTAGGTATGAGAGGATTAATGGCGGATCCTCAAGGACAAATGATTGATTTACCTATTCAAAGCAATTTACGCGAGGGACTTTCTTTGACAGAATATATAATTTCCTGCTACGGAGCCCGCAAAGGGGTTGTAGATACTGCTGTACGAACAGCGGATGCTGGATATCTTACACGTAGACTTGTTGAAGTAGTTCAACATATTATTGTGCGTAGAAGAGATTGTGGTACTATCCGAGGTATTTCTTTGAGTCCTCAAAATGGGATGACGGAAAAACTTTTTGTCCAAACACTAATTGGTCGTGTATTAGCAGACGATATATATATTGGTTCACGATGCATTGCCGCTCGAAATCAAGATATTGGAATTGGATTAGTCAATCGATTCATAACTGCCTTTCGAGCACAACCATTTCGAGCACAACCAATATATATTAGAACCCCCTTTACTTGCCGGAGCACATCTTGGATCTGTCAATTATGTTATGGTCGGAGTCCCACTCATGGCGATCTGGTCGAATTGGGGGAAGCCGTAGGTATTATTGCAGGTCAATCAATTGGGGAGCCAGGGACTCAACTAACATTAAGAACTTTTCATACTGGCGGAGTATTCACAGGGGGTACTGCCGACCTTGTACGATCCCCTTCGAATGGAAAAATCCAATTCAATGAAGATTTGGTTCACCCCACACGTACCCGTCATGGGCAGCCTGCTTTTCTATGTTATATAGACTTGCATGTAACTATTCAGAGTCAGGATATTCTATATAGTATGAATATTCCCTCAAAAAGCTTGATTCTAGTGCAAAATGATCAATATGTAGAATCCGAACAAGTAATTGCGGAGATTCGTGCCGGAACGTCCACTTTGCATTTTAAAGAAAAAGTACAAAAGCATATTTATTCCGAATCAGACGGGGAAATGCACTGGAGTACTGATGTTTACCATGCGCCCGAATATCAATATGGTAATCTTCGTCGATTACCAAAAACAAGCCATTTATGGATATTGTCAGTAAGTATGTGCAGATCCAGTATAGCGTCTTTTTCGCTCCACAAGGATCAAGATCAAATGAATACTTATTCTTTTTCTGTTGACGGAAGATATCTCTTTGACCTCTCAATGGCTAATGATCAAGTAAGACATAGACTGTTGGATACTTTTGGTAAAAAAGATAGGGAAATTCTTGATTATTCAACGCCGGATCGAATCATGTCCAATGGCCATTGGAATTTTGTCTATCCTTCTATTCTTCAAGATAATTCGGATTTGTTGGCGAAAAAGCGAAGAAATGGGTTCGTCATTCCATTACAATATCATCAAGAACAAGAGAAAGAACTAATATCCTGTTTGGGGATTTCGATTGAAATACCCTTTATGGGTGTTTTACGTAGAAATACTATTTTTGCTTATTTTGACGATCCACGATACAGAAAAGATAAAAAGGGTTCAGGAATTGTTAAATTTAGATATAGGACCCTAGAGGACGAATATAGGACTCGAGAGGAAGACTCAGAGGACGAATATGGGAGCCCAGAGAACGAATATAGGACCCGAGAGGAAGAATATGAAACCCTAGAAGACGAATATAGGACTCGAGAGGACGAATATGAAACCCTAGAAGATGAATATGGGATCCTAGAGGACGAATATGAAGCCCTAGAAGACGAATATGGGATCCTAGAGGATGAATATAGGACTGGAGAGAAAGACTCAGAAGACGAATATGGGAGCCCAGAGAACGAATATAGAACCCGAGAGGACGAATATGGAACTCTAGAGGAAGACTCAGAGGACGAATATGGGAGCCCGGAGGAAGGCTCAGAGGACGAATATGGGACTTTAGAGGAAGACTCAGAAGAAGACTCAGAGGACGAATACGGGAGCCCGGAGGAAGATTCCATCTTAAAAAAAGAGGGTTTGATTGAGCATCGAGGAACAAAAGAATTTAGTCTAAAATACCAAAAAGAACTAGATCGGTTTTTTTTCATTCTTCAAGAACTGCATATCTTGCCGAGATCCTCATCCCTAAAGGTACTTGATAATAGTATCATTGGAGTGGATACACAACTCACAAAAAATACAAGAAGTCGACTAGGTGGATTGGTCCGAGTGAAGAGAAAAAAAAGCCATACGGAACTCAAAATCTTTTCCGGAGATATTCATTTTCCTGAAGAGGCGGATAAGATATTAGGTGGTAGTTTGATACCACCAGAAAGAGAAAAGAAAGATTCTAAGGAATCAAAAAAAAGGAAAAATTGGGTCTATGTTCAACGGAAAAAAATTCTCAAGAGCAAGGAAAAGTATTTTGTTTCGGTTCGACCTGCAGTCGCATATGAAATGGACGAAGGGAGAAATTTAGCAACACTTTTCCCGCAAGATCTCTTGCAAGAAGAGGATAATTTCCAACTTCGACTTGTCAATTTTATTTCTCATGAAAATAGCAAGTTAACTCAAAGAATTTATCATACGAATAGTCAATTTGTTCGAACTTGCTTAGTAGTGAATTGGGAACAAGAAGAAAAAGAGGAGGCTCGTGCTTCCCTTGTTGAGGTAAGAGCAAATGATCTGATTCGCGATTTCCTAAGAATTGAGTTAGTCAAGTCCACTATTTCGTATACACGAAGAAGGTATGATAGGACAAGTGCAGGACCGATTCCCAATAATAGGTTAGATCGCACCAATTCCTTTTATTCCAAGGCGAAGATTCAATCACTTAGCCAACATCAAGAAGCTATTGGCACCTTGTTGAATCGAAATAAAGAATACCAATCTTTGATGATTTTGTCGGCATCCAACTGTTCTCGAATTGGTTTATTCAAGAATTCGAAATATCCCAATGCGGTAAAAGAATCGAATCCTAGAATTCCTATTCGAGATATTTTTGGGCCCTTAGCCGCTATTGTACCTAGTATATCGAATTTTTCTTCATCTTACTATTTACTAACGCATAATCAGATCCTGTTAAAAAAATATTTGTTCCTTGACAATTTGAAACAAACCCTCCAAGTACTTCAAGGGCTTAAATACTCTTTAATAGATGAAAATCAAAGGATTTCGAATTTCGATAGTAACATCATGTTGGATCCATTCCATTTGAATTGGCACTTTCTCCATCATGATTCTTGGGAGGAGACATCGGCAATAATTCACCTTGGACAATTTATTTGCGAAAATGTATGTCTATTTAAATCGCACATAAAAAAATCTGGTCAAATTTTCATTGTTAATATTGATTCCTTTGTTATAAGAGCAGCTAAGCCTTATTTGGCCACTACAGGAGCAACTGTTCATGGTCATTATGGAGAAATCCTTTACAAAGGAGATAGGTTAGTTACGTTTATATATGAAAAATCGAGATCTAGTGACATAACGCAAGGTCTTCCAAAAGTAGAACAAATCTTTGAAGCGCGTTCAATTGATTCACTATCGCCGAATCTCGAAAGGAGAATTGAGGATTGGAATGAGCGTATACCAAGAATTCTTGGGGTCCCCTGGGGATTCTTGATTGGAGCTGAGCTAACCATAGCCCAAAGTCGTATCTCTTTGGTTAATAAGATCCAAAAGGTTTATCGATCCCAAGGGGTACAGATCCATAATAGACATATAGAGATTATTATACGCCAAGTAACATCAAAAGTGCGGGTTTCCGAAGATGGAATGTCTAATGTTTTTTCACCTGGGGAATTAATCGGACTATTACGAGCAGAACGAGCAGGACGAGCTTTGGATGAATCGGTCTATTATCGGGCAATCTTATTGGGAATAACAAGGGCTTCCCTGAATACCCAAAGTTTCATATCTGAAGCAAGTTTTCAAGAAACTGCTCGAGTTTTAGCAAAAGCTGCCCTACGAGGTCGTATTGATTGGTTGAAAGGCCTGAAAGAAAACGTAGTTCTGGGGGGGATTATACCTGTTGGTACCGGATTCCAAAAATTTGTGCATCATTCCCCACAAGACAAGAACCTTTATTTCGAAATTCAAAAAAAAAATCTATTCGCGTCGGAAATGAGAGATATTTTGTTTCTCCATACAGAATTAGTTTCTTCTGATTCTGATGTAACAAACAATTTCTATGAGACATCAGAACCCCCATTTACCCCCATTTATACGATTTAAGGATACATAAAGCAGATTTTTTTATTTAAACTAGACTTTTGACCTTAGAACACTAACAGGTCAGATTTTAGATTTTTATTTTAATAAGTAAAAGAAGTCAGTTAGTTCATTAAGGTTACGTTTATACCATGTATCAATGGCCAATTCTCAGTGGAAGGTTACATCGGAACAATTATTATTTATTTCAAGCTATTTCGGCTCTTTCTTAATTTTCAAAAAAAAAGAAATAAATTCCGTAATGGAATGGTAGGATGAAAAAAAAAAGAAAAAATCAAAAGGAAGTGTGGAAAAAATGACAAGAAGATATTGGAACATCAATTTGAAAGAGATGATAGAAGCGGGAGTTCATTTTGGTCATGGTATTAAGAAATGGAATCCTAAAATGGCCCCTTACATCTCGGCAAAGCGTAAAGGTACTCATATTACAAATCTCGCTAGAACGGCTCGTTTTTTATCAGAAGCTTGTGATTTAGTTTTTGATGCAGCAAGTCAGGGAAAAAGCTTCTTAATTGTTGGTACCAAAAAAAGAGCAGCGGATTTAGTAGCATCAGCTGCAATAAGGGCTCGTTGTCATTATGTTAATAAAAAGTGGTTCAGTGGTATGTTAACGAATTGGTCGATTACGAAAACTAGACTTTCTCAATTTAGAGACTTAAGAGCAGAAGAAAAGATGGGAAAATTCCACCATCTCCCAAAAAGAGATGTGGCAATCTTGAAGAGAAAATTATCTACCTTGCAAAGATATCTCGGCGGGATCAAATATATGACGAGGTTGCCGGACATTGTGATCGTCCTTGATCAGCAAAAAGAGTATATAGCTCTTCGGGAATGTGCCATTTTGGGGATTCCTACTATTTCTTTAGTCGATACAAATTGTGACCCAGATCTCGCAAATATATCGATTCCAGCCAACGATGACACTATGACTTCAATTCGATTGATTCTTAACAAATTAGTATTTGCAATTTGTGAGGGCCGTTCTCTCTATATAAGAAATCATTGATTAAGAAGAATAGTTCATTCTTGGGTAACTGCGTAGATTTATGGGATCACTTACTATTCTTTTTTGTTTTGCATATTTTGCATAGATAAAAGAAGGGGAATATTGATATATATTAGAGGGTATTGATATATATTATCATCTGATGTGATTTCTTGGTATCCTAAATATAAGATTAATACTTCAAGTTGCTGAGTTGAGAAAGAGATGGTTGAATCAAAAGAATTCCTTTTTTGAAGTTCAATTTTTATCAGAGGACAATATGAATATTATACCATGTTCCGTTAAAACACTCAAGGGGTTATATGATATATCGGGTGTAGAAGTAGGCCAACACTTCTATTGGCAAATAGGAGGTTTCCAAATTCATGCCCAAGTACTCATCACTTCTTGGGTCGTAATTACTATCTTGCTAGGTTCAGTTATCATAGCTGTTCGGAATCCACAAACCATCCCGACCGACGGTCAGAATTTCTTCGAATATGTGCTTGAGTTTATTCGAGACTTGAGCAAAACTCAGATTGGAGAAGAATATGGTCCCTGGGTTCCCTTTATTGGAACTATGTTCCTTTTTATTTTTGTTTCGAATTGGTCGGGTGCTCTTTTACCTTGGAAAATTATACAGTTACCCCATGGGGAATTAGCAGCACCCACGAATGATATAAATACTACTGTTGCTTTAGCTTTACTCACATCAGCGGCATATTTTTATGCGGGTCTTAGCAAAAAAGGATTGAGTTATTTCGAGAAATATATTAAACCAACTCCAATTCTTTTACCAATTAACATCCTAGAAGATTTCACAAAACCATTATCGCTTAGTTTTCGACTTTTCGGGAATATATTGGCGGATGAATTAGTCGTTGTTGTTCTTGTTTCTTTAGTCCCCTTAGTAGTCCCTATACCGGTCATGTTTCTTGGATTATTTACAAGCGGTATTCAAGCTCTTATTTTTGCAACGTTAGCCGCAGCCTATATAGGTGAATCCATGGAAGGTCATCATTGAATTGACTAGTTTTCAAAATAGTCTTTTTTTTTAGCTTAGCTCAATTCATGCATGGTTCCAGATAATCCGCTTGGTTGGAAAACTAAATAGTTAGAAATGCGTATGAATATACAACCTAGAGTTGTAGGAGAGAGAATAGACTATATTACGGAATTGTCAAAGTATATATGCATTAAGGGGGGCGGAGTCAGGCTAGATCTATATCCTTAATGTCTATAAGTCCAGTCATCTTTTGTGCGGGTTTTTAAGGAATGATTTTAGAATCCGATTCATCAATAGAAAATGAGAAAATACGCAAAATAGAAGAAACAAATGTATATGGGATATTATATATTCCTAAGTTAGATTCATTATCTAATCCGATATATCGAATTCCCTCTATATGGAATTGGATTCCATATCCAGTTCTATGCAGCATATTGTTATCAATTGTATATCTTGATTTAATTCCTATTGGATTTGGATTAGGTCGATTTCAATAGGGGTTCTTCCTCTATTTCGTCTTTTATTATGGATTATTTTATTATGGATTAGATGATAGGGGAAAAAATAGGAACTCAAGGATATCGAAGAGTAAAGAAAGAAGAATGGAATGAAAGAGTGGTTGGTTGGAAAGAAAGAGAAATAGAATAATGAGAATCATATGGATTTACACAAACCTCTAATGATTAGAAACTAAAAATGAGATCTCGAAGTAGTTCGGACAATTCAGATTATCATTTCAATTTGTACTTTTTAGTTACTTCTCCCCAATAGAGCTTAGAAGTAAGAATTTCTTGGTTGATTGTATCCTTAACCATTTCTTTTTTTTTTTTGACACGAGGAACTCACCATGAATCCACTAATTGCTGCTGCTTCCGTTATTGCTGCTGGATTGGCCGTAGGGCTTGCTTCTATTGGGCCTGGAGTTGGTCAAGGTACTGCTGCAGGACAAGCTGTAGAAGGTATTGCGAGACAGCCAGAAGCAGAAGGTAAAATACGAGGTACTTTATTGCTTAGTCTAGCTTTTATGGAAGCTTTAACAATTTATGGACTAGTTGTGGCACTAGCGCTTTTATTTGCGAACCCTTTTGTTTAATCCTAAAAAAGAAAATGAGTCCTTTAGATTAGATACTTTTTTCTTTTTTTAGTAAATTGGTATTTGCTTCTGCAATTCCAATTATATCAATACTTTACTCCTATTTATTACTCCTGGAATTACCTATTTATCGGGACAGACAATACCCCACCCCAGGAAGGGCTGATTTGAGGATGATCAATTTAAAGGATATGCTCGCCTTCTTCCTTCCCGTCCTTAGTTTAGGACAGTGGAAAGTCTTTTTCCTTTTATTTTAGGAATTTTTTGAACATTTCAACAAAGGAGTCTTTCACAGGTCAAACGAGACCTAAGACTTAATCTAAAAGAAATTATTAGATTGAATCTATTTGCATTAAAAAAAATTACATTAAAAAAACCGATCAAAAAAGGGCGAGCGAAGTAAGTGATCGAAAAACTTTGCTCTTTGTTCGTCCTATCTATAAGAGGAGAGCATATGAAAAATGTAACCCATTCTTTCGTTTTTTTAGCTCACTGGCCATCCGCTGGGAGTTTCGGGCTTAATACCGATATTTTAGCAACAAATCTAATAAATCTAACTGTAGTGGTTGGTGTATTGATTTTTTTTGGAAAGGGAGTGTGTGCGAGTTGTCTATTTCAAGAATAGATTGGATCTATCCGGCTGCACTTTAAAATATTTTTTAGTATTTTTTGGATAAATAAGAAAAAGGTGCACGATCTCGACGAATTACTTCTGAATAAATTCAGAAATCATATGGAAGAACCATAGCATTTCGCGACTCATTGGTAAATCAACTTTGATTCTCTATAGACCAATAATGTGAGACCATTAACACGGTTAAAGCTAAACTGCTTGAAGTCCAGGCAAAAAGGGGTACTCTTTCTACAACTATATTAGTATTAGTACCGAAATGCTTTAAACGGGAAATAGCTAATGTAGAATTTATCTGATATAAAACACTCATATCGATAAAATGGTTTGAACTATTTACTAGAAGGGCACCCTGCCCTTTTTTATCCAATGCCGAATCGACGACCTATGTATAAAATAAAAAAAAAGAGAAATTTTTTGGATTTGAAGAAAAAAAAAGAATTCTATCAATTTTCATTTTCCATTTATTTAGTTAGTTTTTCTTAATGAAATTGAAATTATTAACTAAAGGGCAAATACAAATAAAGAAACAACTTTGCTGACCATGATAGATTTTTATCTAGGCGGAAGAGTCCTCTTAATATTTATCTAGTCTTATATTCTTAATATGGGTTTCGGTATATTGAAATATAAACAGAAAAGAGAAGATAGAGGATAGGCTCATTACATAAAAAAAAAAGATATGGAAATAGCTATAGCAAAAAAAGAAAAAAAAGGAGCGTGAGAGCCAAATGAATCGAAAGATTCATGTTTGGTTCGGGAAGAGATCATAAAAATTGTAAACTTAATAGCAAGATAATCTACTTTCATTAAAAGATTTATTAGATAATCGAAAACAGAGAATCTTGAGTACTATTCGAAATTCGGAAGAATTGCGTAGAGGGACCATTGAGCAGCTCGAAAAAGCTCGGGTTCGATTACAGAAAGTCGAACTAGAAGCAGATGAGTATCGAATGAATGGATACTCTGAGATAGAACGAGAAAAAGCAAATTTGATTAATGCTACTTCTATTAGTTTGGAACAATTAGAAAAGTCTAAAAACGAAATCCTTTATTTTGAAAAACAAAGGGCGATGAATCAGGTCCGACAACGGGTTTTCCAACAGGCCGTACAAGGAGCTCTAGGAACTCTGAATAGTTGTTTGAATACCGAGTTACATTTCCGTACGATTCGTGCTAATATTGGCATTCTCGGGGCCATAGAATCGAAGAAATAATTAAATTAATTAGGCCTTGAACTTCTACTTTCGTTTAGAATTTAGGCATTATTTTTCCCCTTGCTTCCGAAAAAAAGAGTCAAGAAACACTAATGGCAACCCTTCGAGTCGACGAAATTCATAAAATTCTCCGCGAACGTATTGAACAATATAATAGGAAAGTAGGGATTGAGAATATCGGTCGCGTAATTCAAGTGGGGGATGGGATTGCTCGTATTATAGGTCTTGGTGGAATAATGTCAGGTGAATTAGTCGAATTTGCAGAAGGGACTAGGGGTATTGCTCTGAATTTGGAATCCAAAAATGTTGGGATTGTATTAATGGGCGATGGGTTGATGATACAAGAGGGAAGTTTTGTAAAAGCAACAGGAAGAATTGCTCAGATACCCGTGAGCGAGGCTTACTTGGGTCGTGTTATAAATGCTCTGGCTAAACCTATTGATGGGAGAGGCGAAATTGTAGCTTCGGAATCTCGCTTAATTGAATCTCCTGCTCCGGGTATAATTTCCAGGCGTTCTGTATATGAACCCCTTCAAACAGGGCTTATTGCTATCGATTCGATGATCCCCATAGGGCGCGGTCAGCGAGAGTTAATTATTGGGGACAGACAGACTGGCAAAACAGCAGTAGCCACAGATACAATTCTCAATCAAAAAGGGCAAGATGTAATATGTGTTTATGTAGCTATCGGTCAAAGAGCATCCTCCGTGGCTCAAGTAGTAACTACTTTCCGTGAAGAGGGGGCCATGGAATACACTATTGTAGTAGCTGAAATGGCGGATTCACCTGCTACATTACAATACCTCGCCCCTTATACGGGAGCAGCCCTGGCTGAGTATTTTATGTATCGCGAAC